TTTTTTCGGAGAAAGATTAAAGATTCATGCATCTTTGTTCTCTTCTTTTATTTAATAGAAACGGAATAGTTTTGTTCGTAGGAACAAAGAGAAGCAGGTCTATTTTAGACCCGATAAGGATCAATACGCAATGGGGATTGGTCCTTATTTTCTATGAGGAGAATGCTTCCCTATTTGTTCCTCATTTAAAAGGCCTACATTTTCGTACAAATTGTCCTTTATTAATTCTCTAATGATCTTTTGAATCAGAAAGATCTGTGGATAAATATAGGAGAAGAGCCTGTAGTCTATTTTCTTAATAGAAGGAAAGAAAGAGGTGACACCACACGGTCGCGCTTCCACATCAAAGTACATTAGAGTTCTTAAGTAAAGAATTAAGTCCATTTCATTTCAATGCCAGTTGGTGTTCCAAAAGTACCTTTTCTAAATCCCAATCCCGAACCCGAGCCCGATTCCGCAGTTGAAGAAATTGATAGCATGGAGGAAAAGGCTACTTGGGTTGACTTATAGTGCGACTTGTCAGATATATTGGGTCGTATGGGATTTCCCCATTTTCTCCCCCGATCGAGATATCCTCCCATTCGCCCAATAAAAATTTTTGAATTATCAAAAACAGGAAGCGTGAAGTGAAATGAAGTGCAATTAGATCCATTTTTGGGGGTATCCGGATGAATATTCTAAATTAGAAGAATTTATGGTTGGCTTGGTTGAACCACTAAAATGAAGTATCCAGGCTCCGTTTAGAAAAAGCCCCAATCCGTACTTCCATACTCTAGCTATCTAGGATTTCTACTTGTATCCTAAGTAAGTAAAATAGAAAAATATCTTTCTATTTATTCCTTTTTTAAATGAAAATCTATTAATAAATAGAAATAGGAATGATCACAAAATGCCAATCAATCGAGTAATATGACAAACAAATATTCGACGGAAGACATGAAATGAATTGAAAAAAAAAAGAATTCGTAGCAAAAAGAGGCGGTATTGGTAGCATTTATACTATATGTGCAAATAGAAATCGGGCAGATCTGTACTCGAAGCAGAGCAGAAACCTAAAAGAATTGACGAAGCCCGGCCTTTTCAGGAACAAGAAAAAAATATCGTGATTTGGATTGGATCGCGATAAAAGAGTATATCAATGAGAAATGAGTTTGATAAGTTTAAAAGAGGGCTGGAATCTACACATTGATTCTTTTTTTCACGGTTTTTGTTGAACCGTTTGGTGAACCGTATGCATCAAAAGATGCATGTACGGCCCCTAAAGGATACAATTTTATCCTAATTAACCGACTTTATCGGCAAAGACTCCTTTTTTTAGGCCAAGACTTGGAAGAGGAGATTGCAAATAACATCGTGGGTCTTATGATATATCTCAGTATAGAAGATCCTTACTGGAATCAAACCTTGTATATAAACTCTATTGGCGGATTGGTATTTCCCGGACTGGCTGTTTATGATACTATTAACTTTGTGCCACCAGACGTAAAGACAGTATGCCTGGGAATAGCCGCTTCGATGGCATCCGTTATCCTGATCGGAGGAACCGTTAAAGAACGTTGCGCATTCCCTAACGCTTGGCGCCAATGAGTTTCGTTTTTTATTTGAAAGAAAAAAGAAGACTATGCCTTCGCCATATGAAATATGAATATTAAGTAATAATAGCATGGCACTTTGAATTCGATACGAGAAAACTTTTTTTTGTTTTTTTTTTTCAAAACATTAGATTATGTATCGAAAGAGTAGTATGAAATAGGGGGCATCCCCAATTTAATCTTATCTCTTATCTATCGGGGACCCTTTTAAGCGTACCAAACCTTTTTGTTTTCACACCAGAAAGCTCTTATCTTCAAAATCTTTCTATCATAAAAGAGTCAAAAAACTTTGGGATTGTTGAATCACAGACGAAATAAATATATAAAGCAGCGGAGCCATCATAGTATTTTTGAACTTCTTCGAAAGGAAGGGTGGTAAGTGGATCATTTAACGGTCTGGGTCTGATAGGCCCCTATTTTCCCTTTCGTCGAGGGGAATTCAAAGCAAATTCCATTGTAAAGCCGTATGCAATGTGCAAAAGATGCCTGTACGGTTGTTCAATTCTTTTTTTCTTATTCTTTATCTTCTATTCTCGGCCTTATCGTGGGAGATGAAAGAAGACCTTCTTATATGTATCATCAGGGTAATGATCCATCAACCTCGTGTGGAGGATTTTGACGACCGGAGTTCGGAACTTGGTTTCGAAGGGGAGACACTCTTATATTTGCGCGACTGCGTCGCACAAATTTATGTCCAGAGAACAAACAAACCTGATTGGGTTATAGCTATAGACCTGGAAAGGGATACTTTTATGTCAGCAGCAGAAGCGATAAATTATGGAATTATTGATGGGGTATATGTTTGCGAAGACGAAGATGAAGAATAAAAAAAAAAGACGGGACCTCTTGATACACCCCAGGTAATTGAAGATCGCCTATTATTTAACAGAAATAAATAAAAAGTTTGGACAAACTTTTACCGGAAGCTTCTTCTCTCTTAATCTAGAGAATAGAAGAAGAAGCTTCCGGTTAGGATGGATCTAAACCAGTCCATTAGGTATACGGTTTAGCATGCCAACTAGTAACCAACTTATTAGAAACTCAAGACAGCCAGTCAGAAAAAAAAAGAAAACCCCTGCTCTTAGGGGATGCCCTCAGCGCCGAGGAAGATGTACTAAGGTGTATGTGTGACTCGTTCAGATCATGGACTCGGAAAATCTTTTTCCAGTATCAACGATCAGTACCGGAGAATAAAATAGAATGAACTCCATTTACTATCTAACAAAACGGATCTTATCATATTCTTCTACTGGGTCTGAAATTTATGGTTTTCATTGGTTCAAATCCAATCACCTTCATTTTGAATTTAAGATGAGAAAGAATTCCCCATTGGTAGCAAATGCTTATCCCATTAAGCGGGGAAATCCTATTTAATTTAAAAAGCAGAAAGAGTATACCTCTATTCTTTCAAGAACGGACTAAGATGGTCAGCTATCCAGCAAATCTTTATAATTAAATACCGTTACTGTATAGGTAGATCTCGTTGTGAAAGATCTATTACTGAATAATAGATAGGTAGAGCCGAAGAGTGTGAACTGTACAAGTTACCAATAAAAGAAAAAGGGGGCTCCGGTGTATAGAGGAGACCTAACCGTTTAACAATAAGAAAAAACCATAGAAACGATGGAACCCACTATTTCATTATTGACTTCTTTCTATTTACTCTTTTTTATTACTAGGTCTTATTGGTACTTAGTATCAATATCCTTTTTGATTTCAAGGTGCAATGCCTAGAAAAAATCGTGGTCGGGAAGGTTATTGTAGCAAAAGCCATTGGAATTTTGATTTTATACATAGGAAAAAAGCGTTTTGTTATTAAAAAACTAGGAAAGGGAAAAGAATAACTGAAAAAAAATCCATTACCATTAGTTATTCGTCGAAATTTCATTTATTTCAATTAATGACCAGAATTAAGCGAGGCTCTATAGCTCGGAGACGTAGAGCAAAAACACGTTTATTTGCATCAGGCGCTCGAGGAGCTCATTCAAGGCTTACTCGACTTATTGCTCAACAGACAATAAGAGCTTTGGCTTCGGCTCATCGTGATAGAGATAATAAAAAGAGGGATTTTCGTCGTTTGTGGATCACTCGGATAAATGGAGTAATTCGCCAAAATGTAGTATCTTATAGTTATAGTCAATTAATAACTAATATGCACAAGGAACAGTTGCTTCTTAATCGTAAAATGCTTGCACAAATAGCTATCTCAAATAGGAATTGTCTTTCCATAATTTCCAGTGCGATTCTAAAATAAGGAGATTGGGATGAATCCACCGAACTCTTTTAATTTCATTAATTAATGGAGTTCTCTGGAGGATGAACTCCGGGAAGGTAGAGTAGAAATAAATTAGGATGAGAAAATAGGAGAATATGATAAATTCGTCAAAATGGGCGAACGCACTGAATAAAAAAAAAGGCCTCTTCCCCGATTCTTTTTTTTTTCTTACGCCACGGAAATCAAATTCGGATTTCATTTTTTATTCAATAGAAGAATACGCCTATTTTTTTTTTCTTTTTCTAAAGCCCTTTGTTCTCTTTTTTCTGGCGGCCGACTCCCTTCTTTTTATTTCGAATAGTTTATCACTAGCATGAAAAGGTAACGAAGATAAAATACGAGCTTGTTTTATAGCAAGAGTAAGACGTCGTTGTTGTTTTAAGGTCAATCTATTCACCCGTCTAGATAAGATCTTTCCTTGTTGACTAATAAATCGACCAATTAAACTAATGTTTCTATAATCAATTTCCCCTGGTTGGATCGGGGACGAACGCCGCCGAACAGATCGCTTTTTTTTCGAAAGAGGTCGCTTTTTTTTAGAAAGAGGTGGCTCGTTTTTCGAAAGAGGTCGCGTGTTTTTCGAAAGAGGTCGCGTGTTTTTCGAAAGAGGTCTCTTTTTTTTCGAAACAGGTGGCTCATTAACAGGTGGCTCGGTAACAGATGGCTTTTTTTTCGAAAGAGGTCGCTTGGATTTAGCCATGATTTCTTTATTCCTTATCCCGAAAATACCGTTTCGATCGGATCAAAAATGATTTATTTATCAAGTTATTTTTATAATTCAAAAAAAAAGGGGGGCTTTCTATAGAATAGATTAGAATATTATAGCATCATCATCATATTCTATATATTATGTATCTTTAAGGTACATAATTCTAATTAATGTGAATGTCGTTTTTTATGTTCCTTTGAAAGGTGACACGGGAATATTGGGTTCGATCTACTCCTTTATCTCCCTGTGAATCGTATGTTTGTGACAATAGGGACAGAATTTTCTCAATTCCAATGTACTGGGCGTATTTTTTGGATTCTTTTGAGTAAGATATCTGTAAATGCCTGGGGATTTCTTTTTTTTATTATTAACACGATTTTGAACACAATCGGTACATTCCAAAGTAACCCTTACTCTCTTATCTTTACCCTTAGCCATAAACTTCCTTGTGGTTTTTTGATTCACCCAACTCCTTTCTATTTCCGATCCAAAACAAAGAAAAGGAACGAAAAAAAAGAAGTTGCTACCTCGAAATCGGATTATGAAAGATTTCGTTGCAATCAAGATAATAATATGAACTATTACGTAATACAAGGATTTCTAACTTTCTCTATTTCTATTTAGACTTGCAGTCCAGCATTTCGTTTCAATATCCTGTCCAAGACTCTTCCCTAAGCAAAGCACATTTACGCTTTCACTCTATTATTAAGAAAAGGGTAACCTGAAGACGAGTTCTCTTGGGTCGAGCTCCCTTATTTTCTTTCTTCTTTTTTTCTCTGACTCTTACCACCCGTTCCTATTCTCTTCTATCTCCTTAATAAAGAAAGGGGGAGAGGGATTAGTCACAGATATTTGACTGTGATTGTATCTCTAATCTTCTTCATCCCTTCCCATATCAATAACTAGAATGAAAAAAAGGGGAATATTAACGCATCCGGAAAGAAACGATTAATCTCTATCAATAGACCTGCTAAAGCCCCGAACCATATAGTACTTAGTACCGGCGCCGCGGAGAGATATGTTTTTAGATCTCGCATTTCAAATCCTCCCTCGGAATTCTATATTATAATACATATATGATCGGATGTATCTGTAATTAAGGACCACTTGTCTTTATATGAAAAATTCACAATTCAAATTGTAATTTACAAGGATTCGGTAAATAATATTTTGACTTTCCTAAAACAGAAAACAAAGATATGCTTCCCCTCTGCCTGAACTGAGCATTTCAGCCAACTATTTCTTTCTAGTTTTATTTATGACTAGTTGAATATTGCATGTGTAGATAAACTTGTTTTTTTCTATTTAGAAAATATATGTATATTCTATTTCTATGTGTTATAGGAGACCAAAAAAAGAAATGGCAAGGTAAATTATCTATTTCAATAGAGGAAATACGGATATGGAAAACATTACAGAGATTCTCTAGAATGACACTGTAGACCAATTGTAAAGGGATGTAGCGCAGCTTGGTAGCGCGTTTGTTTTGGGTACAAAATGTCACGGGTTCAAATCCTGTCATCCCTATTATTGCCCCCCCCTGAGCAATAAGGAGAGATTCGTTGAGGTCGATTCCAATTGGACATACATATAGAATTGACTATCCTATAGTTTGGATATCTATCCTATATCCAAAACTGCGTTGGGGATTACAAAAAGAAAGAACCTTTTTTTTTTAAGATAAAAAGAGAAAGAAGCGCTCTTAGTTCAGTTCGGCAGAACACGAGTCTCCAAAACTCGGTGTCGTAGGTTCAAATCCTACAGAGCGCGGTTCCATTCTTCGTGGATCCAAAATGAGACTGAAATGATTGAAGAGGAATCTGAACTTGACCTACCGTGGATAAAAGAAAGGAGCAGGTCAGTCAAAAAAAGAAATGCTAATAAATCAAAGGCCCAAACGATCACCGCGTTTGTATTGTAAATATGCAGTTACAAATAATCCAGTCAAAGTAATAGGAATTAGACCCAAAACGATTCCAAATAGAAAAACTTCAATCATTTCAATTTCGTTGAAGAGGAAAAAAGAGAGGTAATATATATCTCTAAATAGGAATCCGTCTTACCTCTAAATTGAAATCTCAACGATCAATAATTTACAATTGAGGCAGTACAAAACTCTAGAATCTATGATAGGTAGAGAAAGATTTCGTTTTCTCAATTCTTCATTGAATTCATTTCAAATAAGTCGTATCTTGCTCAGACCAATAAATAGAGCTGAGGTTATAGTTAAAGCGACGAGTAGAAAACCGAAATAACTAGTTATAGTCAACATGAAGGAATTAAATGAAATCTGTTTTTTCTACATATGTTTAGAAAGCACTTCCCTAAGTTTCCCTTTTGGAAAGTAAAGGTGGGAGGATAAGCCAAAATACCAATTGGAAGACTAAGTTCAATTGGTATTTGTTGATTCATTAATCATTATAGATGTTGCTAACAACAATAGACTAGCAAAGGTAGAAAAAGAAATCAATTAAGTATCTGGGATATCCACCTATTCCGTAATTGCGAATCAAGAGATTTTTTTAGCAACTCTTGAGTAAACTAAGATTAAAAAAAAAAAGGAAAAGTATAATAAGAACTGTATCATGTAATTTGATTCAAAAAAAGATATTTTTGTTGGAATCAATATAAAAGAAACTTGGAAAATCATTTGTATTTTTATTTTGTCTTTTTTTTTCGAGGACTATATATATACTACTTTCCTTTTTACTGGGTAACTAACTAATTCCTAAAAAAAAAAAGATTATCAGAATCTTCATGAATTATTAGAAAGCAACCCGTGAGGTTTACACTTTAACCAACCCCCAGTTTCTAGTCCGAAGGCACTAATGTGGGAATCCTTCTACCACAACTACCCGGACTTTTTGGGATTTTTTTTCTATTGCCTGATACATGGTTCTACATCGATAAGCAGGAAGAAAAGA